GCAAATCCAAAGAAGGTTTTCCTGTACGTTCATCACAAAATATTTCTAGATCCCAATAGACCCAATGCCAGATAGCTGCCAAAAAGCATAAGCCCGAAAACACAATATGTGCCCCAGCTACACCTTCGTAACTCCAAATCCCCGGATTCGTTACAGTCCCTCCTGTGATACTCCAACCTCCCCATGAATTGGTTATTCCTAAACGAGTCATGAAAGGTATAACAAACATACCCTGTCTCCACATTGGATCAAGAACAGGGTCAGAAGGATCAAAAACTGCTAATTCATACAGAGCCATCGAACCTGCCCAACCAGCAACCAGAGCTGTATGCATTATATGAACGGAAAGCAACCGACCTGGATCATTCAATACAACGGTATGAACACGATACCAAGGTAAACCCATGGAAAATACCTCTTTATCAAAGATAAATAGACACTACGTAACTTTATTGCATTGGAAAAGCTATACTATGACTATTCTATGGACTCCCCTTGTTCTGAAATAATCCACTGAACAAGGGTTACTATTTGTTCTATTCTATTGGTAATAATGAAACAATTCTATTCGTAGGAACAAAGAGAAGCAGATTTATTCTATACCCGATAAGTACCAATACGCAATGGGTGGTTGATACCATTTTCTATCAGTAAATGTGTCCTTCCTTATTCCTCATTAGAAGGCCCTATTCGTCAAAATTTTCCTTTATTTCTTCTTTTGTCTTTCTTTATGAATTTTTCTAATCTATGGATAAAATAAATACGATAAAACCAATATTATAAAGACAATAAAATTATGTTGTTACGTTTCCACATCAAAGTAAAATATAGTACTTAGTTCTTTTTTCTTTCAATTAATGCCTATTGGTGTTCCAAAAGTACCTTTCCGAATTCCTGGAGAGGAAGATGCAGCTTGGGTTGACGTATAGTGCGACTTGTCAGATATATTGGGTCATATGGGATTTCCCCGTTCTCTCCCCCGATCGAGATATCCTCTGTTTCGCCCAAGAAAGATAAATTGAATCATCAAAAATTTGGAGCGTGAAGCGCAATTAGATCCATTGTTTGGGGGGATTCACATTACTATTATCAATTAGAATAATTTATGGTTGGCTTGGTTGGACTAAAAAATGAAGTATCCAGGCTCCGTTTAGAAAAAACCCAATTGGTAATATATCTATGATTACTACTTGTATCATAAATGATTCCTGTTTGGTATTTGTAAAGAGATCCTATTTGTCAAGCGAGGGAATCTCAAACTAAATACTTGGTGAAAGGTATGAAATGAATTGAAAAAAGAAAGAAAGTCATAACAAAAAGAAATGGTAATGGGAAGATTTGTCCTATATGTGCAAATCAAAATCGGGCGGATCTTTACCCGGAGTAGAGCATAAACCTAAAAAGATGAAAGAGACCCATTCAGGAACAAGAAAATACCATCGCGATTTGGATTGAATCTCGATGAAACAATACATCAATGAGAAGTTAATTCGATAAGTTTAGTGACTTTTTTCTATTATAAGGAAGAAAGAAGTTCAAATTCGTCTTTATTGAAAAATCGAAGAAAAAGTCCTTTCATTAGAAGTCAGAAAAAACCTGCTATGAAAAAAGAATAGGAACAAAGAAAGAGGACTTGAATCTATACATTGATTCTTTTTTTTTTTCGCAATTTTTTTTTGAACCGTATGCGTCAAAAGGTGCATGTACGGTTCCTAAGGGATACATTTTTACCCTAATCAACCGACTTTATCGAGAAAGATTACTTTTTGTAGGCCAAGAAGTTGATAGCGAGCTCTCGAATCAACTTATTGGTCTTATGGTATATCTCAGTATCGAGGATGATACCAAAGATCTGTATTTGTTTATAAACTCTCCTGGCGGATGGGTAATACCTGGAGTAGCTGTTTACGATACTATGCAATTTGTGCGACCAGATGTCCATACAATATGCATGGGATTAGCCGCATCAATGGGATCTTTTATCTTGGTTGGAGGAGAAATTACCAAACGTCTAGCATTCCCTCACGCTTGGCGCCAATGAGGTTTTTTTATTTGAGAGAAAAAAGAAGACTATGCCTTCGCCATATGAATATTAAGTAATAATAGCATGGCACTTCGAATTCGATATGCAAAATTTTTGTCTTGTTTTTTTTTCAAAAGATTCGATTATGTATCGAGAGAGTAGTATGAGATAAAAGGTATTTCCGATTTCTCTTATCTATCGGGAGTCCAGTTCAGCGTCACAAACTTTTTTGTTTTCACATCGAAGGGCTCTTAACAATATTTATGTTATAAAAAAAGAGGGCGAAAAAAAAAACAAGATTTTTCCTTATTTGATTGGATCAAAAAGAAACTTTGGGATTGCTGAATCAAAGACAAAAAAAAGAATCAATTTTAAAATAGAAAGCAACGGAGCCATCATAGTATTTTTGAACTCCTCTGAAAGGAAGGGTGGCAATTTGATCATTTATCCATCTGGGTCTGATAGATTCTATTTTTC